ACCTCAATATCCACCGGTTTATTAGCTAAATGACAATTGGCGCATACAATACGTCCAGTCGCTTCTCGTGGATTTTCATAACCCTGCTGTGCAAAAATGGGATATGCATTTGAAATGGATGTACGAGTGATGATATATATCATGAGCGATATGGAAATAGATCGAGTAATTTGTTCCTTTATCCAAGAAAAAGTATTTCTAGTTTGCATGGTCCAACCATTGATCCCGAAAATATATTTATACAATAAATTTGGGTAGGTCACTAATGGAGTTTCCTATCCACGATTCTGTTATTTACTGGAATAATTTGTTTTGACTCGATTAATATTAATATATATAGGAATATAGGATGAATCTCCGGGATGGGTAGAAATAGAAAGCGATTTTCAATGCTTTGCTTATGTACAACTGCAAAGTAAGAAACATTATAATTGGATTAGGTAGATAATTTTTCAGTCATTCATTGAATGATAAATCACTACAAGTGACGGAGATACGCGATTTAAATAACGGAAAATCCAATATTTTAAAATTGTATCTAGAATGACTGGAAAAGTGGAAACAAGGCCAGATATAATTTGATCATTATGAACAAATCCAAAATCCTTGTAGACAAAGCCAATCATCAGTTCCCAACCATGGGGCGAATGAAATCCGATACATAAATCAGTTAATAAAAGAAGAGAAAAAGCTTTTATTGTGTCACTTAAGTTATATAGGAATTCTTGAGCCCAAGAGTTAAGAATAACGAGTTCTTTATTACCCAAAATAGAATAACCACTTAGAATAATGAAACATATTATATTTGTCGAGAAGTGCAAAATCGTATGAATACGACCCTCGTTGTGTATCTTGATTAATTGGATTGTTTCTTTGTGAATTCCTATACGAAGGTTTTGTAGATGTGTCTCCGAGTATTCCTTGATCATTTCCTCTAAGAAGAGGAGTTCCTCTAATTCTATGAATTTTTCTAGAATACTCTTTTCTTCAAGATCATTCAAAAAAGTTTCGGATTGCCTAGTGTTCCACCAATTAGTAACCCATGATTCCAGACTTTTTTGAAAGGAGAGAGAAATCCACCAGGGCAAAAATACTATAGATGCAAGATATAAAAGAGGAGTGAATGCTTTCTTTTTTGCCATTTTTTCATCTGTGAATTGTTAATGAACCCATCTCATTCGTCGACTCTATGTAATCTAATATTTCTCTCACGCATCAGTTCTATTACAAGTTATCAAACCTATGAATCTATTCACTCTTTTTTATTTGTGATTTCGTGGTTAGGCCTTGAATCTAGAAAAAAATACGGAAAAAGATGAAAAATTCGAATGAATATATATGATATGAATAAATAATATAATAAAAATTGTTTCCCTATATCTCAATCAGTCAAATTCGAAGCATATATCTCTTTTCGATGAACGCCCGGAAAAACCACTTTAAATAATGAATATGAATAGTATTCAGATTTTGAGACAAAAGAACTCCTTTTCTATCATTCTCCTTTTCTATCATTCTCCTTTTCTATCATTATATAAAAAAAACCTCTAATATTTCGAAAAAATTTAACTGACTATGAGTAGTCATCGATAGAATAATTGAGGTAATTTTCTGAAAAATATTGTGAAAAATGAGTGACAAAAAACGACATAAATAAATTGGCTACATTATAAGAGATCCAAATTTTTCGTCATTAAGGAGCACAAAAAGTCTAAAAAGAAGCTTCAAAAAAATTACAAGATATGATCTATCTGAATCTAAAGTTTCAATTCCAACAACTAAAAAGGGGGAATTTCCTTATTTCGAAATGGTTGATTATGAGATTTTCTTTTTTTCTTATTTTTTTATTTAATATATAATTGAGTTGTGTATGTGTATATTTCGATACATATAAAAGATCCCCCAAAAAGGTTTTTTTATACTTGTTCTATATATGTCTGCTTTGACTCGAATGAATGTTCTGAAGAAACCTCAATTAAGTTATGTTATAGAAAAAGAGGATTCTTGCTTTTTTGCCCTCCCGCGAGAAAGCATTCATTTCTCAGCTGATTTCTTAAAATACTTCAATAGGTACACGCAAGAAATAAGCCAATTCAGCAGCTTTTTGTTCCATTTCCCGTGGAGTAAAATTCTCATCAGTACGAGTCAATGGAATGGCTCCCTGGCCTCTGATATCCATATAAAGGACACGACGAGCATAAATACCCTCTTTAACTTCTATTCTGACGGACTGAATATCTTTTATAAGAAATCGGAGGAAGACCCGACGATTTTTTCCAGGGAATCCCCAACGAAAGATACACACTATTCCGTCTTTTCTATCAAATCGATCATAACCACTACCTACATTCCACGAAATTGTGCACCACAAATAGGAGCTAATAAAAAGACCCGCGATCCCATAGAAAGACATCACAATCCCTTGTGGAAAAAAAACTATTTGCTGAGACGGAAATAAAGATATCAAATTTCTACCAAGATAACTCGAGGTTCCAACCAACAAGAATCCTAATGAACCTAAAAAAAGGATAACAGCCCAGCAGAAATTACTTGTTTTTCGAGCCCCCGTTATAGGTTCTATCCATATATGTTCTGATCGACAACTCATACTTGATCCGGTTGCTTTTTTTGGAATTGAGAGAATACCCCAAATGAATTTGCCGTTTATTTCCGAAGTAACTCGCATCAACTAGCACTAGTTTGATGTGAACCTTTAGGAGTAATTCATTAAATTGGTTAGATCTAAACTAATAACACACCCTTCGTATGACTCACTAAAGATAGCCACATGTATATAGATAGACCAACTTTACAGTTCAGCTATTCGCCGATTCGGGTCTATTTGAAACTAGCTAATAGCATTTTGGGGAGATTTCGACGGAAGCCTCTTATACCATATTTAGCTAAATGGATATCTGTGTTATGATACAAGCGTCAGTTTCAAAAAAAAAGAGAATATTTTGCGCCCTCGGCTCTAAACAATCTTGTTTTTTTGAACATGAAGAAATAAAGAAGCCATTGCGATTGCCGGAAATACTAGACCTACTAAAGGGACCAAAACAGAGGGAAAATTAAGAGTTGTCATAGAATGGGCACCTCGATTTACTATTTGTACCTGTTATTATTATTTAGATTTTATATTTATTATTTATAATATTATTTATAATATAAAGATATCTTATCTTATTATTATTATATATATATAATATATATAAAGATCTTACTTATATCTTATATATATATATATATATATTATTTAATTTATTTATTATACTTATATCTTACTTATATATATAATAAAAATATAATAGATAATATATATATATAGTATTTATATTATAATAATAAAATTTGAATTTGACTTGATTATAATTTGATAATTCTAAATTGGAATTATTACTACTAAATTGGAATTATTACTACTTAAAATTTTTATTAATATCTATATCTATTAAGAATTAATTATTAATTAAAAATAATATAAGTATCTACTATCTAAGTCTAAGTGAGTATATAATGTAGTTTTTCATCTTTCTACATGAAAAATTTGAGAGGATATGGATGAGATATTATTTTCTTCATTTTTTGCTCTTGTCTTCGGATTTCATTCACTAAGCAAAAAGTTTTTTTTAATGAATTAGATTCTATTTATATTGATTCAAGGGTTTGTTAGAATCCCATCCAGCAGGGATTCTTAGTCAAAATAGGATTATCGTACGCTATAGAAAGATAAAAAATTCTATACTATATTTTCTAGATTTTAATTTCATTATATATGACGAGAAGAAGATTTTTTTATTTGCCTAATTTCACGAAAAAAAGAATTTCATCTTTTATCTTGTTAATAGAGACTTCTTGATCAATAATCAGGAATATAGAAAAAGGGTCAGATTTCCGATTTTATGTGACTTTTGATTCGTTATACAATTAGATCTTATGTCAACAAAGAAAACCCATTCGTCTCAATTTCACTTGTATTCCGATAAACGAATTACTTGTTTGCTCAAAATAATGGACTTAATGTTCTAATTTTGATTCAAAGGAAAGAAAGTGTGGAGTTGAAATAACTCACTCAGAACGCCTTTTAAAGGATTACGTGGTACGATTAGATCGAATAAACCCTTCTGGAATAAATACTCAGACGCTTGTGAACCTTCGGGTACTGTTTTATTCAATGTTTGTTCAATTACTCTTTTACCCGCAAAGGCAATGTAGGCATTGGGTTCGGCAATAATGATATCCCCCAACATACCAAAACTGGCTGTCACCCCACCAGTAGTAGGAGATGTAAGGATTGGTACATAGAATAACTTTTTATTTGATTGATAATCATATAAAGCAGAAGATATTTTAGCCATTTGCATCAAGCTCAAACTTCCTTCTTGCATACGTGCCCCTCCGGAAGCACACACTATAATAAGAGGTAGAAATTCTTTAGTAGCATATTCAATCAAACGGGTAATTTTCTCCCCGACTACGGATCCCATACTACCCCCCATAAACTGAAAATCCATAACCCCTATTGCTACGGAAATACCGTTTAATTGCCCTATGCCTGTTTGAACAGCCTCGGTTAATCCTGTCTTTCTTTGATAAGAATCGATACGATTTTTATAAGGCTCCTCCTCCGAATGAAATTGAATGGGATCCAGAGAAACCATGTCTTCATCCATAGGCTCCCAAGTACCCCGATCGATCGAAAGTTCGATTCTATCAGAACTACTCATTTTCAAATGATATCCACATTGTTCACAAAGATTCATTTTTGATTTAAAAAATTTCTTATAATTTAATCCATAACAATTTTCGCATTGAACCCACAAATGCTTGTATTTTTGAGTTACATCCAGATTAGTAGAACTTTGTCGTATACTCCTTCCGGCTTTTTTACTACTATTTCCACTTTTACCACAAATGGAACTAGAAATGTAATTGTTACTGGAATTGTCACTACCACTTACAATGTAACTATCAATACAGATTTGAGACTGAAGATAACT